TGTGCATAATTAGAGAAAAATTGGCGTTTATATACTTACCTCCCCCTGGAGTGCTAATTTGAGTATTGGAAATGTGATAAATTTAAAATAATATCTAGGGAAAAGTGTGTTAAAAATGGTGATAACTATATAAGGGGGAAATTAAAAAGGGGGGGGAAATAGATCTTAGGGTTGATCCATGAAATAATAGTTATGTCCTGTGACCATTGACTGCCATGCCCATGCCTATCATTATGGGGATGCTCAAGATGCAGTTAAGTCCAGCTACAATTCATGCTCCGGGACGGGGCCTCAGACGGCCATTGCTGAGTCCAAGCATCCCCCCAAAAATTAAAAATACCAAATGTATGACACCACAGTTATGTGTGAGCATGGGCTGATTAGTCATTAGTCCATCGAGATGTCTTATATTGCAAGGAGTGGGCGATTTTAGGTGAGATGGCCCTGAAAAAAGAACCAGATGTCTGATAAAGTTCATTAAATAGCTACCCCCACAGTTCATGGGCCCGGAGCGAGAAGAGGGATCCCTGCCCAGCGGGTTGCTGGTTTCACGCGGCATGGTAATTAAGCTCGTGATCTAGGGGACGGGATACGCATGTTGACAAGGACTGATTTGACTTAATGTGCCATGTACGATGGACAATAATATGTACTATGTACTGTAAATAATAAAAAATACATGCTTATAAGCATGGGGCAGATAATGTAATGTACTATTATACATAATATGTCCTAATACATTAATTTTATGTACTATAAGCGCATAAAGATTATGCTACATGTTTTGTTGTGTAGCTGTGAGATGTAAATATGTAATTTGGTGTTGAGTGGAAAGCTGTATTAAAATATTGGAATTTTTTGAAAATTTAATACTGATAAAGTTCTTGATTTTTATGGAGCTATATTAATAAGCATCAGGGAATAGTTTAAATAGAACTTCAGCTTTGGGTGTTGATAGTGGGGCTATGGCTTCTTCCTTGAGTCTTAGGGAGGTTGGTTGTTCTCCTTTTTTGGTTTACAAGACCAGTGTATTGAGTATACTACAAAGACTTATCTTCATTTTAGGAGGTTGTTTTCGATTGTGCTGGTGATTGGTATAAGGACTAGGATAATGGAAAAGTATAAGATAGATGCTAGTTGTCCAATAATGATAAAGGGGTGTTCAACTGGTTGTCCTCCAATTCATGTGAGTGTTAGTAGGTCTGCTACTAAGATTCAGAATAAGCATTGACTGAATGGTCGGAATGTCATGCTGCGTTGTTTGGATGTGTGAAGAAGAGGTATGAGAGTTAAGATTAGGATGGATGAGACTAGGGCTAATACTCCTCCTAGCTTGTTGGGAATTGATCGTAGGATTGCGTATGCAAATAGGAAATATCATTCAGGTTTGATATGAGAGGGTGTGTTAAGTGGATTTGCTGGAGTGTAGTTGTCTGGGTCTCCAAGCAGGTCTGGTGCGAATAATACTAGCAGTATTAAGAGGAGTACTAGAAGTAAGATGCCTAAGATATCTTTAATGGTATAGTAAGGATGGAAGGGGATTTTGTCTGCGTCTGATGGGATTCCTGTTGGGTTATTGGATCCTGTCTCGTGAAGGAAGAGTAAGTGTACTATAGCAAGTGCTGCGATGATAAATGGGAAAATAAAGTGGAAAGCGAAAAATCGGGTTAGGGTTGCTTTATCTACTGAAAAGCCTCCTCAGATTCATTCGACTAGGTTTGTACCAATATATGGAATTGCTGAGAGAAGATTGGTGATGACTGTTGCTCCTCAGAATGATATTTGTCCTCATGGTAGGACATATCCTATAAATGCTGTGGCTATAATTGTAAATAGGAGAATCACTCCGATGTTTCATGTCTCTAGAAAAGTATATGATCCGTAGTACAGGCCCCGCCCTACATGTATGAATAGGCAGATAAAAAATATTGATGCCCCGTTTGCGTGTATATATCGAATGATTCAGCCATAATTAACATCTCGACAGATATGGGAGACAGAGGAAAATGCTGTTGTTGTATCAGGTGTGTAGTGTATTGCTAGGAGCAGGCCTGTGAGGATTTGTAGGATTAGGCAAATTCCTAGTAGGGAGCCGAAGTTCCATCAGGATGAAATGTTTGATGGGGCTGGGAGGTCAATGAATGCGTTGTTTACAATTTTTATTAGTGGGTGGGTTTTTCGGATATTGGTCATTGGTGTTCTTATAGTTGAATGACAACGATGGTTTTTCATATCATTAGTCATGGTTAGATTCCATGTGAGAATAATGATGATATACATTGTGTTTATCTTGAGTATTATTTTTGTGCTTGGTTTTGTAGGATTTTCTTCGAAACCTTCGCCTATTTATGGGGGGTTGGGGTTAATTGTGAGTGGTGGAGTTGGTTGTGGTATTGTGTTAAATTTTGGTGGATCCTTTTTGGGTTTAATGGTGTTCTTAATTTATTTAGGGGGGATGATAGTGGTTTTTGGTTATACAACGGCAATAGCTACGGAGCAATATCCTGAGATTTGGGTGTCTAATAAGACTGTATTAGGGGCATTTGTTACTGGTTTGTTAATGGAAATTATGATAGTTTATTATGTATTGAAAGATGAGGAGGTGGAGATTGTGTTTCAATTTAATGGGTTAGGAGATTGGGTTATTTATGATACAGGAGATTCTGGATTTTTTAGTGAGGAGGCTATGGGAATTGCGGCTCTCTACAGTTATGGTACTTGACTAGTTATTGTGACTGGGTGGTCTTTGTTGATTGGTGTGGTGGTTATTATGGAGATTACTCGTGGAAATTAAATAGGACTGTGCTAACAGTGATTGTAACTAGAAAAGAGAGGAAATACAGTTTGATTAAGCCTTTTTGGTTTGTAACCATTATTGATATTTTTGTTTGGATAAGTGAAGTTGTTTTGGGTAGAATATTTTCGAGTCAGATTAAGTCTAGGAGAGAGGATGCTGATTTTTGACTTATTGTTAGATTTATGTAAGGAGCCAGACGGTGTATGATTGTAGGAAAATATCCTAGTATATTGGAGAATTTGAAAATATTTGTTGAGTAATTGAATTTTAGGTTTTGGGTTATGTTACTGATTTCTAGTGCTAAAATAAAGCCTAGGATTGTTATTGTTAGGGCTATTGTTTTTAAATGATAGGGTATTGTTAATTGGGGAATTGTTGTTGGAGGGATGTTGTTGGAAATGATGAATCCTGCGAAAAGGCTTCCAATTATTAGGCGTTTAATGGAATTTATTAGAAAGGGGTTGTTTTCGTTAATAGTGATTAAGGTTGGGAATCGGGGTTGTCCTAAGAGTGCAAAGAAAATAATGCGGGTGCTGTAGATGGCTGTGAAGGAGGTGGCGATTAGTGTTATTAAAAGGGCTCAGGCGTTGGTGTACGACGTGTTAGCAGCTTCAATGATTACGTCTTTGGAATAGAATCCAGTAAGGAAAGGTATTCCTGTTAGTGCAAGGCTGCCAATGATTAGGGCTGTTGTGGTGAATGGCATGGCTTTGAATAGGCCCCCTATTTTTCGAATGTCTTGTTCGTCATTTAGGCTGTGGATGATAGAACCAGAGCATATGAACAGCATGGCTTTAAAAAAGGCGTGTGTGCAGATATGGAGAAATGCTAGATAGGGTTGGTTAATACCAATTGTTACTATTATGAGGCCTAGTTGGCTGGATGTAGAAAAAGCGATAATTTTTTTGATATCATTCTGGGTGAGGGCGCATATTGCTGTAAATAGGGTAGTGATAGCTCCTAGGCATAGTAGAATGGATTGTGCGAATTTGTTATTTTCTGTTAGTGGGTGGAAACGGATTAACAGGAAGATACCTGCTACTACTATTGTGCTTGAGTGGAGTAATGCTGAGACGGGAGTGGGGCCCTCTATAGCAGAGGGCAGTCATGGGTGCAGACCAAATTGAGCAGATTTTCCAGTTGCGGCTAGTGCAAGGCCCATTAAGGGTATATTAGAGTCGCTTGGGTTTAGTATAAAAATTTGTTGGAAGTCTCAGGCGTTAAGATTTGTGAGGAATCATGCTATTGCTAGGATAAAACCGATATCACCGATACGATTATATAAAATTGCTTGTAGGGCTGCTGTGTTTGCGTCTGTTCGTCCGTATCATCATCCAATAAGTAAAAATGATATAATTCCTACACCTTCTCATCCAATGAATAATTGAAATAGATTGTTTGCTGTGACGAGAATGAGTATAGTAATAAGAAATAGGAGGAGATATTTGAAGAATTGGTTAATGTTGGGGTCTGAGTGTATATACCACATTGAGAATTCTATAATGGATCATGTAACAAATAATGCTACTGGTACAAATATTGTTGAGAAATAATCTATTTTGAAGCTAAGTGATAGTTTGATAGTTTGAATAGTTAGTCAGTGTCAGTTTGAGATAACTGTTTCTTGGCCAGTATGAATAAATATTATTGCGGGAATTATGCTAGTGATGAAAGCACATGAGGTGATTGTTTTTACGTAGAGTGGGTAATTAGGGGTTTTGTAGTTATCAGAACTTGTAGCTATAATGGGAATAGTTAGTAGTAGTAGGGTAACTAGTGTAAAGGAGGAGAATAGGTTTATTACTTTTATTTGGAGTTGCACCAATTTTTTGGTTCCTAAGACCAACGGATTTCTGTCATCCTCTAAAAGTTTGAAAAAGCCGTGTTATTATACACGGAGGCATAGAGTTAGCAGTTCTTGCATACTTTTTCGGTAAATAAGGAGGTATAAGCTTCTATTATTAGATTCACAATCTAATGTTTTTTTTAAACTATATTTACAGTACAAAGATCCTAAAATAATTTTTGGGTTCAATGATAGTAATAATAGTGGCAATATATGTAATGATATGAGGGCATTTTCTCGTGTGAAGGAGGGTGAAATATTGTTGATGTGGTGGGTGTATTTGCCTCGTTGTGTTGTGATTAGTATATAAAGGGAGTATAGAGCAGTAATTACTATATTTAGTCCTATTAAAATGATTGTGATGTTGGATCATGAGAATGAGGATACTACTACAAATAGTTCTCCAATTAGGTTAATTGTTGGGGGGAGAGCTAGGTTAGTTAGGCTTGCTAAAAGTCACCAGGTGGCTATAAGTGGAAGAAAGGTTTGTAGGCCTCGGGCTAGAATTATTGTTCGACTATGGATTCGTTCATAGTTGGAATTTGCTAGGCAGAAGAGCATAGATGAGGTGAGGCCGTGAGCAATTATTAGGGCTGTGGCTCCCATATAGCTTCAAGGTGTTTGAATGAGGATGGCTACAATGACAAGTGCCATATGGCTAACGGAGGAATAAGCAATTAACGATTTAAGGTCTGTTTGGCGGAGGCAGATTGAGCTGGTTATAATTATGCCTCATAAGGATAGTATAATGAAGGGATATGCTATAAATTCGGTAAGTGGGTTTAAGAATGTTGTAATTCGTATTATACCATACCCTCCTAATTTTAGTAGAATTGCTGCAAGAACCATGGAGCCTGCAATGGGGGCTTCTACATGGGCTTTAGGCAGTCAAAGGTGGAGGCCATATAGTGGTATTTTTACTATAAAGGCTATTATGCATGCTAGTCATATGAAAACGTTTGATCAAGAGTTGGATAGGGGTTGTACTCAGTATTGGAGTACTAGGAAATTTAGAGATCCAGTAATGTTTTGGAGATAGACTAATGCAACCAGTAGTGGGAGAGAACCTATTAGTGTATAAAACAGGAAGTAGAGGCCGGCGTTTAGGCGTTCTGTCTGGTTACCTCATCGGGTAATAATAATGAGTGTTGGGATTAGTGTTGCTTCAAATAGAATGTAGAAGAAAATTAATTCTATAGCAGTAAAGGTTATGATTAGGAATAGTTGAAGTAGGACTAGTATGGTAATATATAGTTTTTTTCGGGTGAGATTTTCTTTTGATAAGTGGTGTTGGCTAGCCATTAATATTAAGGGAAGGAGTCATATGGTTAAAATTAATAGTGGTGTTGATAGAGAGTCGGAAAAGAATACTAATGAGAAGTTGAGGCTGTTGTCACTGAATTGATTTATAAGGAGAAGGCTTGTGAGGCTAATTAACAGGCTGTGGGTTGTAGAATTAATTCAAATTATATTGCCTTTTGATAGTCAGGTCAGGGGTATTAATATTATTGTAGGAATAATATATTTTAGCATTGAAGCAGGTTAAGATTTTGGACATAGTCAGTGCCATATGTATTTGATACTTTAACTAGTAGTGATAATCCTAGTGCTGCTTCGCAGGCTGCAAAGACTAGTAAAATAATGGGTATTATGCTTGCTAGGGTGAAATGTGAGTTTAGGATTGTTAGGGAGGCTATTACGAAGAGGGATAATATTATTCCTTCTAGGCATAAGAGAGAGGATATAAGGTGGGATCGATATATTAATAGTCCTGCTAGGGCTACTACGAACGCTGTTATAATATTTATATACACTAGAGGCATTTGGTAATTATGAATTTAATCATAATCTAATGAGTCGAAATCATTTATTTTGTTTTAAACTAAATACCATATTCAGTTCATTCTAGTCCCTTTTGGGTTCATTCATAGGCTAGACTTGCGGCTAATAATAAAATTAGGAAGAGGGCCATAGTAAGTATTGTACCTAGGTCATTTGTTTGGGAGGCTCATGGAAGTGGTAAAAGGAGTGCAATTTCTAGATCAAAAAGAAGGAATGTAATGGCTACTAGGAAAAATTTTATGGAGAAGGGCAAGCGAGCTGACCCTATGGGGTCAAATCCACATTCGTATGGACTTGTTTTTTCTGAATACACGTTTAATTGAGGGAGTCAGAATGCAATAATAACAAGTAGTGAGGCTAGTGTAAAGTTAGTTAAGAGAGCCAGTATTAGGTTTATTATTCTTTTTCGGGTTATACCGAAACTAGCTGATTGGAAGTCAGCTGTACTAGTTAATACTAAAAGAATAGGAGCCTCATCAATAGATAGATACGTAGAGGAATAATCATACTACGTCTACGAAGTGTCAGTATCAGGCAGCGGCTTCGAACCCAAAATGGTGGCTGGAAGTAAAGTGAAATTTTAATTGGCGGAAAAAGCAGACAATTAAGAAAGTAGATCCGATAATGACATGTAGGCCGTGGAAGCCTGTAGCTACAAAGAAGGTTGAGCCATAAACTCCGTCTGAAATAGTAAAGGGTGCTTCATAATATTCTGAGGCTTGCAGTAGTGTAAAATAGACGCCTAGTGCAATAGTAATAAATAGGGCTTGTAGTATGTGGTTGCGGTTTCCTTCTATAAGGCTATGATGGGCTCAGGTGATAGAGACTCCTGAGGCTAGTAAAACAGAGGTATTGAGTAGTGGGACTTCTAGGGGGTTCAGTGGGTGAATGCCTGTTGGGGGTCAGCACCCGCCTAACTCGGGTGTTGGGGCGAGGCTTGAGTGGTAGAATGCTCAGAAAAATCCGGTGAAGAATAGAACTTCGGAAATAATGAAGAGAATTATTCCGTAGCGGAGGCCTTTTTGGACAGTTGGAGTATGGTGTCCTTGGAAAGTACTTTCTCGAATAATATCTCGTCATCATTGATATATTGTAAGTATGTTTGTTGTTAGGCCAAGTGTTAGTAGGATTATTGAGTTGAAATGAAATCATATGATTAAGCCGGAAGTTATTAATAGGGCTGATAGAGCTCCTGTAAGAGGTCAAGGACTTGGGTTAACTATGTGATAAGCGTGGGTTTGGTGTGTCATTATGTGTTGTCATGCAAGTAAAGGCTAACTAGAAGGGTAAATACGTAGGCTTGAATTATGGCTACTGCAAACTCAAGAATTGTGAGTAGGACTAGAATAATAAATGTGATAAGAGCTAATGTAGTACTAATACTTATTAGTGTAAGTGTAGCTCCTCCAATTAGGTGAATTAGTAGGTGTCCTGCAGTAATGTTAGCAGTTAGTCGTACGGCTAAGGCGATTGGTTGAATAAAAAGACTAATAGTTTCGATGATGACTAGTATGGGGATTAATGGGGTTGGAGTTCCTTGTGGAAGAAAGTGAGCAAGTGATGCTTTAGTTTTATTGCGGAAACCTGTGATTACGGCTCCTGCTCACAGGGGAATGGCTATGCCTAGATTTATTGATAATTGTGTGGTTGGTGTAAATGAGTGGGGTAATAAGCCCAGAAGATTTGTGGACCCAATAAATAAAATTAGAGATATGAGTATTAGTGTTCATGTTTGCCCCTTGGCATTGTGAATTCCTATTATATGTTTTGATACAAGTTGAATTATCCATTGTTGGAGGGAAATAAGACGATTATTTACTAGACGATTTGATGTTGGAAATAATAGGCTAGGGAATATAACGATGAGGGTTGCAAGTGGAAGGCCTAGAATTATTGGGGTAATAAAAGAGGTAAATAGATTTTCGTTCATTTTATTTCTCAAGGGATATTTTGTTTTTGTGTTTTGGTTGATATTAGTTCTGGATTAAAATGGAAATTGTATTTTGAAATTTTTAATTGAAAAATAATGAAGAGAGCTAGAAATATTGATATAATTATTATAAGTCATGTGGACGTGTCTAGTTGTGGCATTTCATTAAGGAGAGTGTTGTACTCTCAATCTCTAGCTTAAAAGGCTAGTGCTATTTTAGCTTCTTAATGATTTTATAGTATTGATGCAGATCATTTTTCGAAATAATTTAGTGGGACTAGTTCAAGAACAATAGGTATGAAGCTGTGGTTTGATCCGCAGATTTCAGAGCATTGTCCGTAATATAGGCCTGGTCGAGTCGATATAAGAGTTGTTTGGTTTAGGCGGCCTGGGATTGCGTCCGTTTTTAGTCCTAGAGAGGGTACGGCTCAGGAGTGCAGTACGTCTTCAGAGGAGACTAATATTCGGATTGTTATTTCTATTGGTAGGACAACTCGGTTATCTACCTCTAGTAGTCGCAGTTCTCCTGGTTTTAATTCTGATGTTGGAATTATATAGGAGTCGAAGCTTAAGTCTTCATAATCTGTATATTCGTAACTTCAATATCATTGATGTCCTATAGTTTTTACTGTGAGAAATGGATTGTTAATTTCGTCTATCATATATAAAATTCGTAAAGATGGGAGAGCAATCAAAATTAGGATAATAGCCGGTAGGATTGTTCAGATTATTTCTACTTCTTGAGCGTCTATTGTGCTAGTGTGTGTTAGTTTTGTCGTTAGCATCAATGAAATGACATAGAGTACTAGCGAGCTGATTAGAAAAACAATTATTAGCGTATGATCATGAAAATGTAGTAATTCTTCTATAATAGGTGATGTTGCATCTTGGAAACCTAGCTGTATGGGATAAGCCATATGAGATGTACGGGGTTTTCACCTGTAACTTAACTTTGACAAAGTTATGTAATATTTTACTAACACCTCATTAATTGAGAAAGACATAGTGGTTATGATGTTGGCTTGAAACCAGCTATGGGGGGGTTCGATTCCTTCCTTTCTTATTTTAAGTTGACGTATGTAGGTTCTTCAAATGTATGATATGGTGGAGGGCATCCATTTAGTCATTCTAAGTTTGTTGTTGTTAGTTCTACGGTTGAGACTTCTCGTTTGGACGCAAATGCTTCTCAGATAATAAAGATTATTAATATAACTGCTGTCAGAGAAATAAATGAGCCTATGGATGAAATGGTATTTCATATTGTGTATGCATCTGGATAATCAGAGTAGCGTCGTGGCATGCCAGATAATCCTAGGAAGTGTTGTGGAAAGAAAGTTATATTTACACCTACAAATATAATTACAAAGTGGATTTTGGCTCATGTGTCATTAAGAGTATACCCTGAGAATAATGGGAATCAGTGAACAAAACCTCCCATAATAGCGAATACAGCTCCTATTGACAGTACATAGTGGAAGTGTGCAACTACATAGTATGTGTCATGAAGGACAATGTCGAGAGAAGAATTGGCAAGAACAATCCCGGTTAAGCCTCCAACTGTGAAAAGGAAAATAAAGCCTAAAGCTCATATTATAGCAGGTGATCATTTGATATTACCTCCGTGGAGTGTTGCTAATCAACTAAAGACTTTTACTCCAGTTGGGATAGCAATAATTATGGTAGCTGATGTGAAATAGGCTCGTGTATCAACATCTATTCCGACTGTAAATATATGGTGGGCCCATACGATAAATCCTAAAAACCCAATTGATATCATAGCCCAGACTATTCCTATGTACCCAAATGGTTCTTTTTTTCCTGAGTAGTATGTTACGATATGGGAAATTATACCAAAGCCGGGTAGAATAAGGATATATACTTCAGGGTGACCAAAGAATCAGAACAAATGTTGGTATAGAATAGGGTCTCCGCCTCCTGCTGGGTCAAAAAAGGTTGTATTTAAGTTTCGGTCTGTTAATAGTATTGTAATTCCGGCTGCTAGTACAGGGAGTGAGAGAAGTAGTAATACAGCAGTGACTAATACGGATCACACAAATAAGGGGGTTTGATATTGTGATATAGCAGGAGGTTTTATATTGATAATCGTTGTAATAAAGTTAATGGCCCCTAGAATTGAGGAGACACCTGCCAGGTGTAAAGAAAAAATAGTTAAGTCTACTGAAGCTCCTGCGTGAGCTAAGTTGCCAGCTAGAGGGGGATATACAGTTCAGCCTGTTCCTGTGCCAGCTTCAACTATAGATGATGCTAAAAGTAGTAAGAAAGAAGGAGGGAGGAGTCAAAAGCTTATATTGTTTATTCGAGGAAATGCTATGTCTGGGGCACCGATTATTAGGGGGACTAGTCAATTACCAAATCCTCCAATTATAATTGGCATAACTATGAAGAAAATTATTACGAATGCATGTGCGGTTACAATAACATTATAAATTTGGTCATCTCCAAGCAGAGTACCGGGTTGGCCCAGTTCGGCACGGATTAGCAGGCTTAAAGCTGTTCCTACTATGCCTGCTCAGGCACCAAATAATAGATATAGAGTGCCGATATCTTTATGGTTAGTTGAAAATAATCAGCGGTTAATGAACATAGGTAGAATGGCTGAGTGAAGCATTAGACTGTAAATCTAAAGACAGAGGTTTATACTCCTCTTTTTACCAAGTCCTGTGGTGAAATTTCATGTTGAATTGCAAATTCAAAGAAGCAGCTTCAAACTCTGCCGGGGCTTCTCCCGCCTTTTTTTTTTCGCGGCGGGAGAAGTAGATTGAAGCCAGTTGATTAGGGTGTTTAGCTGTTAACTAAAGTTTCGTGGGGGTGGAACCCACCAATCTAGTGAGGATTTAGCTTAATTAAAGTGGTTGATTTGCATTCAATTGATGTAAGATATAGTCTTGCAATCCTTAATCAGGAGTTAAGTATATTGTACTTGCTTAGGGCTTTGAAGGCTCTTGGTCTAGGTTAACCTAAACTCCTATTCTAGGATTGATAGGATTGGTGTGAGTGGTAGTAGTATAGTAGACAGAACAACTATTGTGGGTAAAAGGGTTATTTGTTTTGTGGTGGAAAATTGTCATTTTATTTTTATATTATTTGTAGAGGGAAATATTGTTAGTGCAGTGGAGTATGTGAGTCGTATGTAAAAGTATAAGTTTAGTAATGCTGTAATTGCTATGAGGGTGGGTATAATGAGGCTATCGTTTTTTGTCAATTCTTGGATAATTATTCATTTTGGTATAAATCCTGATAGTGGGGGAAGTCCTCCTATTGATAGGAGGGTGACGAGAACTAGGATAGTTATTACGGGTATTTTGTTTCAGGTATGGGATAGTGATAGTGTGGTGGTAGTTGAGTTGGCTATAAATAGTGTGAATATGGTGGAAGTTATGATAATATAAATGATTAAATTTAGTAATGTTATTGTGGGATTATATGGTAAGATCGCTGTTATTCAGCCTATGTGGGCGATTGATGAGTATGCTATAATTTTTCGTAATTGGGTTTGGTTTAGTCCCCCCCAGCCCCCAATTATGATTGATAGAATGGAAATGGTTAAAATTATATTTAAGTTAATAGATGTGAAAATTTGGTAAAGAACTGATATAGGTGCTAATTTTTGTCATGTAAGTAGAATTAGGCCTGATGATAGGGGGATGCCTTGTGTTACTTCTGGGACTCAGAAATGGAATGGGGCTATTCCTAATTTTATAGTGAGGGCCATTGTTATGAGTATAGATGCTATTGGGTTAAATAGTTTTATTACAGTTCATTGGCCTGAAAATATTAGGTTAATAATGATGGCTATTATTAGTAGTATTGAGGCTGTTGATTGGGTTAAGAAATATTTGGTTGCTGCCTCTGTAGCTCGTGGATTATGCTTTTTCATTATGATAGGAATGATGGCGAGCATGTTTATTTCAAATCCGATTCAGACAAGTAGTCAATGGGAGCTAATTATGACAATGATGGTGCCTATTATTATTGTTGATAAAATGAGAATGAAGATGATTGGGTTTATTAGTACGGGAAGGATATAAACCAACATTTTCGGGGTATGGGCCCGATAGCTTAATTAGCTGACCTTACTATTAGAATTTGGTGTATTTGGAAGCACAAAGAGTTTTGAATTCTTGGGAGTAGGTTCAATTCCTATAATTCTAGAAATAAGAGGGCTTAAACCTCTATTATTTACTCTATCAAAGTAACTCTTTTGTCAGACATATTTCTTATGTTTGTGGAGGAATGCTTGATGTAAAAATGGGTAGTGATACATGTCATATACATAGGGCTAATGTTAAGGGTAAAAAATTTTTTCATAGTAGGTGTATTAGTTGGTCATAGCGGAATCGAGGATAAGATGCTCGGATTCATAAGAAGGAAATTGTTAGTAGTAGGGATTTAATGATAAAATTGATTGTGTAAAGCTCTGGTAAAACTGGGTTGTGAAATGCTCCTAAGAATAAGATTGTTGTGAAAATATTTATTATAATAATATTTGCATATTCTGCTATAAAAAATAGGGCAAATGGTCCTGCTGCATATTCTACGTTAAAGCCGGAAACTAGTTCTGATTCACCTTCGGTGAGATCAAATGGGGCTCGGTTTGTTTCTGCTAGTGTCGAGATGAATCACATTATTGCTAGGGGTCATGCTGGAAAGATAAGTCATACTTGTTCTTGTGTAATGATTAAAGTGGAGAGTGTAAAAGATCCGTTTATTAGGAGAACGGACAGTAGAATAATTGCTAGTGTTACTTCATATGAGATTGTTTGTGCTACTGCCCGCAGGGCTCCGATTAGTGCATATTTAGAATTGGAAGCTCAGCCCGATCAGAGAATAGAATACACGGCTAGGCTTGATATTGCTAGTATAAATAGGACCCCTAGGTTTATGTTAATGAGGGGATATGGCATGGGTAGGGGGATTCATATGGTTAGGGCTAGGCTTAGGGCTATAATAGGGGCTAGGATAAATATTGAAATTGAAGATGTGGCGGGTCGTAGTGGTTCTTTAATAAAGAGTTTAATGGCGTCTGCAATAGGTTGGAGTAGGCCATAGGGACCTACAACGTTTGGGCCTTTTCGAAATTGTATATATCCTAGGACTTTCCGTTCTACTAGTGTAAGGAATGCCACGGCTAAAAGAATGGGAATAATTAGTATTAAGATATTGATTATAAACATTTTGTTAAGAAGAGGATTTGAACCTCTGATTATAAAGTTTTAAGTTTTATGCAATTACCGGGCTCTGCCACCTTAACAAAGCCCTTTTCTAGGGCAAAGTTTGTTTGTGAGGTTAATTAAGATGATATCATTAACTAATTTAAGGCGCTTGTTTGAAGTTGGCCTTATTTCTCTGGTCCTTTCGTACTGGGAGAAATACATAATAGATAGAAACCGACCTGGATTACTCCGGTCTGAACTCAGATCACGTAGGACTTTAATCGTTGAACAAACGAACCTTTGATAGCGGTTGCACCATCGGGATGTCCTGATCCAACATCGAGGTCGTAAACCCTATTGTCGATATGGACTCTTGAATAGGATTGCGCTGTTATCCCTAGGGTAACTTGTTCCGTTGATCAATTTTTTGGATCAATAAACGATTAGTGTGATTCGACTTGTAGGTCTAGTCTTTAAAATCGCTCGGAGGATTTCTTGTTCTCCGAGGTCACCCCAACCAAAGCTGTTAGCCCATAAAGAGTGTTGTTGTTTCCTTAGAGATGAAATTTGTTTCTTTGGGCTAAGTAGTTAAAGCTCCATAGGGTCTTCTCGTCTTATTAATATATTCCCGCCTCTTCACGGGAAGGTCAATTTCACTGATTGGAAGTAAGAGACAGTAAAACCCTCGTGTGGCCATTCATACAAGTCCCTATTTAGAGAACAAGTGATTATGCTACCTTTGCACGGTCAGGATACCGCGGCCGTTTAACGGTCGTCACTGGGCAGGCAGTGCCTCCAATACTAGTTATGCTGGAGGTGATGTTTTTGGTAAACAGGCGGGGTTTAGTGTTTGCCGAGTTCCTTTTACTTCTTTTAATCTTTCCTTAAGTGCATTCCTGTGTCGGATTAACAGTATAGTTAATAAGTTATTTATAGTTGGGTTATTCTTATTTTGCTGTTAATAGTCAGGGTATTATCAGATACTGACTTAAACTTATGCGGGGAGAAATTATTTCTTGTTACTCATATTAACATTATTGCTTCTATTCTTAATAGATTAGTCCAGTATTAGATTAGGAGTTGACTATTTATTATTGGAATTGTTATTATTTTATTGTTGAGCTTTAACGCTTTCTTAATTGGTGGCTGCTTTTAGGCCTACTATGGTTTAATGTTAAGGTTTACTCTCTAGTCAAGGTTGTATCCATTTCTAAAAGGCTGTACCTTTTTAGACTAACTTTTAAAAATACATTGTAATTTGTTCCTATTTTTGGTATTTTTAAAGCTGAACTAATATTCATTTTCTGGACAACCAGCTATCACCAGGCTCGTTGGGCGTTTCACCTCTACTTACAAATCTTCTCACTATTTTGCTACATAGATGAGTTGGTTCTTGATAAATTGTTCATAAGTAGCTCGTCTGGTTTCGGGGTACTTAGCTGAAATTCATTTTGTTAAGTTTTTACTAGTTAATTCATTATGCAAAAGGTACAAGGGGTAATCTTTGCTTTTTTGTACTTTAATTTTTTTTTCTTTCATCATTCCCTTACGGTACTTTCTCTATGGCGCCGTATTAAAATTTCTATCTCCTATACTTTTTGTTGTTAAATAAATGTTTTATTTTATAGTGTATTAATAATTTGGTGTGAATGGGCTTGCGGGCTAGAATTGGTTCAAGATATTCATGATATGTGAAATCTTCTAGGTGTAAACTAGGTGCTTTATTTAAGCTATATCTTGATTTATCCAAGCACACTTTCCAGTATGCTTACCTTGTTACGACTTGTCTCCTCTCATATGATTAATACGTGTAAATAAGTTTGAGTGTATTGTGCCTACTTGAGGAGGGTGACGGGCGGTGTGTGCGTGCTTCATGGCCTAATTCAACTAAGCACTCTATTCTTAGTTTACTGCTAAATCCTCCTTTGGTTATTAATTTCATAATAACTTTCGTATTGGATTATTCTTAGATTAGAAAATGTAGCCCATTTCTTTCCGTTCCATAGGTTACACCTTGACCTAACGTTTTTATGTATTATGATTGTGCTTACTTTTGTACCTTTTTAGGGTTTGCTGAAGATGGCGGTATATAGACTGTATTAGCAAGGAATGGTGAGGTTTATCGGGGTTTATCGATTATAGAACAGGCTCCTCTAGAAGGGTATAAAGCACCGCCAAGTCCTTTGAGTTTTAAGCTATTGCCGGTAGTACTCTGGCGAGTAGTTTTGTTTACACAACTATTTGTGTTTAAGGCTAGGCATAGTGGGGTATCTAATCCCAGTTTGGGTCCTAGCTATCGTGTTTCAGCGGTTGTAAAGTTACTTTCGTTGTTTATTTTTATTGCAATTATGGCTTTTTACAGCTTAATTGGAATTTAACTTTATTTAGTATAGTGCTTTAACACACTTTACGCCGTGTGCCTATTAACTTGGGTTAATCGTATGGCCGCGGTGGCTGGCACGAAATTTACCAACCCTGATTAATATGACTTAGTCAAACTTTCGTTTATGGCTTAATTTTTATCACTGCTGTCTCCCGTGGGGGTGTGGCTGTGCAAGGTGTCGTGAGCTACGGGTGTGTGCTTGATACCAGCTCCTCTTAGTCTTATTAACTTAGAGGGCATTTTCACTGGGGTGCGGATGCTTGCATGTGTAAGTCTATTAAGGGTTAATAGGAAGGCTGGGACCAAACCTGTGTGTTTATGGAGTTAATACACTCATCTAGGCATTTTCAGTGCCTTGCTTTAACTGTTTAAGCTACATTAAC